CTAATTCTTCATGAAAAGTGAAAAGGGGTAAAGTAACCTTGTACTGATTGCTCTCTAAATATAAGTTTTCTTCTTCCGCATGCAGAAAAGGAATCAGTAAATCAATTAAATTCCGGGAGGCTTCGTGAAGTGCTTCTTTAGGAGTTAAACTTCCATTTGTCCATATTTCGAGAAAAAGTATCTCTTGTTTTTCATTTCCATTCCCATAAGAATGAATACTATGATTCGCATTTCGAACAGGCATGAATACAGCATCTATAGGATAACTTCCGTCTTGAAAGTTATTTGGTGTTTTTATATGATATCCTCGATTCCTCTCAATTTGTAATTCAATACACAAATTAATTGGTTCCATTAGGCTAGCTATATGCTGTGTCTTATCAATGATTTCCACAGAAGGCGGTAAGATTATGTCTTGAGCAGTTACACAGCCAGGACCTTTGACAAAAATAGACGCCTTGCAAGTTCCATACAAATTACTTTTCAATACAATTTCTTTCAAATTCATTAAAATTTCATGTACTGATTCTTGAATACCTACTATCGTAGAATATTCATGTGGTATTTTTTCAAATTTTGCACGAGTGATACACGTTCCTTCTATTTCCCCAAGCAAGGCTCTTCGCATCGCAATGCCTATTGTATCGGCTTGTCCTTTCATAAGTGGAGACAGGATAAAGCGTCCATAATAAAGACGCTTACTGTCTACTCTTGATTCAACACACTTCCACTGTAGTGTCCGAGTAGATACTGTTACTTCCTCTCGAACCATATTTATATGATTTGATCAGATCATTGAATCATTTATTTCTCTTGATTCTTTCATTTTATTTCTACACACGTCTTTTTTTAGGGGGCCTACAGCCATTATGTGGCATAGGGGTTACATCACGTATGAAATTTAATAGTATACCGCTTCTACGAATAGCTCGTAATGCTGCATCTCGTCCCAGACCCGGACCTTTTATCATGACTTCTGCTCGTTGCATACCTTGATCCACTACTGCCCGAATAGCATTTCCTGCTGCGGTTTGAGCAGCAAATGGCGTACCTCTTCTTGTACCCTTGAATCCACAAGTACCGGCGGAGGACCAAGAAATTACCCGACCCCGTACATCTGTAACAGTCACAATGGTGTTGTTGAAACTTGCTTGAACATGAATAATTCCCTTTGGTATTCTACGTGCATTTTTACGTGAACCACTACGCCCATTCCTACGTGAACCCGTTCTTGCTAGAGATTTTGCCATACTTTATCATCGAATTCGGAGATATATGGATATATCCATTTCATGTTAAAGGACATTTGATATTTTTTCATTGGATCGGATCCTTTATGTTAGAGAGTCCATTTTAACAAGATTAGCCCTGTCTTTGTTTATGTCTCGGGTTGGAACAAATTACTATAATTCGCCCCCTCCTACGGATCAGTCGACATTTTTCACAAATTTTACGAACGGAGGCCCTTATTTTCATAGTTGTTGTTCCTTAACTTAATTCCGAATATCCTTTTGGATTGGAAGAAAATACGTTTCTTGAAATGGTAAACCTCGAATTCTAGCTCCACGGGGGTATGTTGAAGTTCAAAAAACCACCTAATCTTTTGAATCCTTGTTGTGGTGGAGTCTAAAAACTATATGTTTTTTGATTGAAGCATAACATAAACACTTACTTCAACCTTGATTGCTATTATACGTATCAAACTAAAACCCCGTGAGATACTTCCTGAAACATAACTTAAATCCTCATTATCTAAATGAAATCTGAACATACCATTAGGTAGAGTGATTTATTTAAGCTTCATAAATAATTTTGTTTTTTTCATTTTAGCATTCTAGGTAAAACCCCTAGAAGTATCAACTGATGTTGATATCAACTACTCCTTCCCTTTTTGTTGACAAATAGGAAATTTCGAATACAATTTGGATATAATAAGGATTACCATATATAACACAAAATTTCCCCGCCGATTCCTTGTAGTCGAGCCTCTCGATCTGTCATTATACCTCGAGAAGTAGAAAGAATTACAATCCCCATTCCACCTAGAATCCTAGGAATTCTTTGATAGTTAGAATAAATTCGTAGGCCAGGTCTACTAATCCGTTTTAAATTTAAAATAGTTCTAGATGGTCCTTTCCTATTCCTTCTATGTCGTAGAGTTAAAACAAGGAAATATTTGTTGTTTTCCTGATGTTTTCTCACATTTTCAATAAAACCTTCTTGTAAAAGTATTTTAACAATGTTTTCGGTGATTTTAGTAGATTCTATTCGAACTGTCCCTTTTCTATTCATGTCGGTATTTCGTATAGAAGTTATTATGTTAGCAATAGTGTCCCTACCCATGATGAACTAAAATTATTCTTTCCTTCCATTTTTGATATAATCAACATGTTTTTATTTCCATTTTACTATTTAATATTTAACAATATTTAACTTTAACATAGTATTTCAAAATTCTTTAATTTTAATTATGTTAAATAAATATAAGTGTTAAATAAATATAAGGTATATGCGTGAGATACAATCTAATTTCAGACAAATACTTCATACAAATACTATGTATAATAGAACTATGTATAATAGAACTATTATCTTATAATACCTCAGGAGCTAACGAGACTATTTTAGTAAAACTTAATTGTCTCAACTCTCGGGCAATCGCACCAAAAACTCGAGTTCCTTTTGGATTTCCTTCTTGATCAATAACAACTGCAGCATTGTCATCATATCGTATTATCATACCGTTGTCACGTTTTAGTTCTTTACAAGTGCGTACAATTACAGCTCTGATCACTTCTGATCTTTCTAGCGGTGTGTTTGGTAATGCTTCCTTGATTACAGCAACAATAATGTCACCAATATGAGCATATCGGCGATTACTAGCTCCGATGATTCGAATACACATTAATTCTCGAGCCCCGCTGTTATCGGCTACATTCAAATGGGTTTGAGGTTGAATCATATCATTTTTTAATCTGTTCTTTCAATGCAAAGAGTGAAGGAAAAAAAAGAAATATTGTTTGTCAAAAAAAAAAAAGAAACCCGCAATTTTTTTATCCCAAGACTTTTTTCTTTGGTTTTACGTCCCTATTTATCCTGAAATAATGAATTGAGTTCGTATAGGCATCTTTGAGGCCGCTATTTCAATAGCCTTTCTGGCTATATTTTCTGCTACTCCACCCATTTCATAAAGTATTCTACCTGGTTTAACGACAGCTACCCAATATTCGGGAGATCCTTTACCCGAACCCATACGTGTTTCTGTAGGTCTTACTGTAACGGGTTTGTCTGGAAATATACGTACCCATATTTTTCCACCACGCCGCACATTTCGTGTCATTGCTCGTCGCCCCGCTTCTATTTGTCTAGATGTGATCCAAGCCGGTTCAAGTGCCTGAAGAGCATATTTACCGAAAGAAATACGATTGCCTCGATAAGATATCCCTTTCATTCTTCCTCTATGTTGTTTACGAAATCTGGTTCTTTTGGGGTTATAGTTGATGCTTCTTTTTCAATTTCATCTCTACTACAAAACCGGACATGAGAGTTTCTTCTCATCCGGCTCCTCGCGAATTAAAGGATTCAAATGAAATGAAAATATACTGAATTTTTGATTCTTTTTTTTTTTGAGATTTCATCTAATCTATTAGAAATTTCTATATCTTGTTTGGATATCTACTTAAAACATGTATTTTAGTTTATTAAAAATGTATTTTAGTTTATTTCTAGATAATTTTTTTTTTCTTTTTATTAATATAATTAATGTCTTTTTTTTTTTTTTGTCTTTTATCATATTGGATCAAACAAGATTAACTAAATCTAATAAAAACCTTCGCAGGCGAATATTTACTCTAATTCAATATTTATATTTATTTCCGTTCTAGGGTTAGCTCATAATTTCTCGGAATAAATGAATTGGTCTCGGTTCGTTCCGCCATCCCACCCAATGAATTAGTAGAGTTCGTTTTTCAATAGAATCCTCTGTATTCATAGGTTCCGTCGTTCCCATCACTTCTCAATTAATGGTTAGGTTTGAATTCTACAATGGAGCTCTCATTAAATTTGTTCTTGAGTCAATCTTCTCAGTCTTTATTGGCTCGAGGCTCTGGATTTGTTTATGAACAGTTTTATCTAGTTATGGGTGAATCAGTATTAATGCGCTCTAACACTGCCTTTTCTGAGATGACTCATAAACCTTACATATATTGGAATGGTTGATATATCATTGATATTCTTTTTCTTTCTTTCTCTCCCTCTTCCATTTATCTGCATACTTTTCTATCAAAAGCAGATTGGTTTTTCTTTTGTTTTTTATTTTATGCAAAAAAAAAATTCAGTTGCTACAATGATATGGCCAATATATCATATCTTGACTGGTTTTTTGTATCCAGATAATGTGAAGTAATGAGTTGATTATTAGTTCTATAATTATTAGTTCATAGTATGGGTAGGTCCATTTTATTTTGGAATCCTATCCTTTCTAAAAAAAATCAACGAGTCACACACTAAGCATAGCAATTAAATAAACTGATCAATCAAATTTTTATTCAACCCTATAGAATTGAGAATTGCTCATTTTCTTTTTTTTTTTTCTTTAAGAGAAAAAGAATGAAAGGAAAGAGTTTATTATTTTTTATTCTATTTTTCAATGAATATAGTGTAAAGACAGGTAAAGTATTCTTATTCCTCTTCTAAAAATATCCAAATTTTGATGCCCAATACCCCATAGATAGTTCGGACTGTATAGCAACAATAATCAATTTTAGCTCGAATGGTTTGTAGCGGAACCCTACCTTCTCGGACCCATTCGACACGTGCAATTTCTTTTCCGTCGATACGCCCCGCAATTTGTACTTGAATTCCTTTTGTATCCGCCTGCTCGGTTAATTCAATAGCCTTTTTCATTGCTTTGCGAAATGAAACTCTATTCTTTAATTGTCCAGCTATAAATTCTGCAAGAATATTAGGGTCCCCATAAGGGTTTGTAATTCTTCTAATAG